TTCCGGCAATTGCAATGGCTTCTTTATCTCTTTATGTTCAAAAAAACAAGATTTTTTAGATACAACAAGGACAAATCTTATATATATATATTTTTTTTCAAGACTTACTTGGATCATAACACGGATATCTATTTAGTAAAATATGGTATAATATGCGGCTTCCTTCGGGCATAAGCTCTTATGTATGTGTAAACATGATAAATGAATTATAACTATTTTCAAATAGATCGGAGAATTTCTGAAATGTAAAGTCAATATATCTATATGTATTAGGAAATCATATGAAAGGGATGTTATTATTTTAGTTTGGATCTAAGAAATTCGATGAATTATCCCTAAAGGTTCACATCATAATAGTGCTGGTTGATGAGAGTTACTTCGGAAACAAAAAAAAGTAAAAAAAAAAATTATTTTTGTTATTCTCCCAATTCCAATAAAATGCAACTAGGTCTAGTTAGAGTATGAGTTGGCGATCAGAACGTATATGGGTAGAACTTATAGCGGGGTCTCGAAAAACAAGTAATTTCTGTTGGGCCTTTATTCTTTTTTTAGGTTCATTAGGGTTTTTATTGGTTGGAACGTCCAGTTATTTTGGTAGGAATTTTATATCTTTATTTCCTTCTCAGCAAATAATTTTTTTTCCACAAGGTATCGTGATGTCTTTCTATGGGATCGCAGGTCTTTTTATTAGCTCCTATTTGTGGTGCACAATTTCGTGGAATGTAGGTAGTGGTTATGATCGATTCGATATAAAAGAGGGCATAGTGTGTATTTTTCGTTGGGGATTTCCTGGAAAAAATCGTCGCATATTCCTCCGATTCCTTATGAAAGACATTCAGTCCATCAGAATAGAAATTAAAGAGGGTATTTATGCTCGTCGTGTCCTTTATATGGAAATAAAAGGACAAGGAGCCATTCCCTTGACTCGTACTGATGAGAATTTTACTCCACGAGAGATTGAGCAAAAAGCTGCTGAATTGGCCTATTTCTTGCGTGTACCAATTGAAGTATTTTGAAAAAAGGAACTGAAGAATGAATACTTTGCAAGAGATAAAAAACTCAAGAATCATCTTTTTTTCTATAGCATAACTTAACTGAAGTTTCTTCAGAACGCTTACTCGAGCCAAAGCAAACGTATATGAAACAATTCTAAAACGAAATTGTTTATGTCCACAATTTTTTTTATGCGTATGTAAATCCACTTAACTCAATTCAGTAACAAATCTAAATGATAGATTCATCATATATCAAAACAAAACATTTCATCATAAAGTAAAGAATTTTTTTCTAAATATTTGATATTTTGATAGAACGGGAGTTCTTTCGTCTCGAAATCCGACTACTATTAATTTGAAGAGGGCTCTTTCTTATTCTATATTCTTTCTAAATTCAAGGACTAACCGCTGTACTGAATCACAAAAAAATCCGGAAATACATCGATGACTTGTAATAGAACTTATGCTTGATAGAAATATTAGTATCATATAGAGTCGACGAATGAGGTGCGTTCATTAAAAATTTTAAAATTCACAGACGAAAAAATGGCAAAAAAGAAAGTATTAATTTCCCTTCTATATCTTGCATCTATAGTATTTTTGCCTTGGTGGATCTCTCTCTCATTTAATAAAAGTCTGGAATCTTGGTTTACTAATTGGTGGAATACTAGGCAATCCGAAATTTTTTTGAATGATATTCAAGAAAAGAGTATTCTAAAAGAATTCATAGACTTAGAGGAACTCTTACGTTTGGACGAAATGATAAAGGAATACCCGGAAACACATTTACAAAAGCCTCGCATCGAAATCTACAAAGAAACGATCCAATTGATCAAGATGCACAACGAGGATCGCATCCATACAATTTTACACTTCTCGACAAATATAATCTGTTTCGGTATTCTAAGTGGTTATTCTATTCTAGGTAATGAAGAACTTGTTATTCTTAACTCTTGGTTTCAAGAATTCCTATACAACTTAAGCGACACAATAAAAGCTTTTTCTATTCTTTTATTAACTGATTTATGTATAGGATTCCATTCGCCCCACGGTTGGGAATTAATGATTGGCTCTGTCTACAAAGATTTTGGATTTGCTCATAATGATCAAATTATATCCGGTCTTGTTTCTACTTTTCCAGTCATTTTAGATACAATTTTTAAATATTGGATCTTTCGTTATTTAAATCGTGTATCTCCTTCACTTGTAGTGATTTATCATTCAATGAATGACTGAAAAGTGATCGAACGATCCAATTATAATATTTGTTACTTTGTACATAAGCAAAACATTCAAAATTGTACTTACTACCCATCCAAGGAATTCCTCCAATATTCCAGTAAAATTATTTATATTTAATATTTAAGTAAATAGCAAAATTATAGATAGGGAACTATACTAGCGACCTACCTAATTTTATTGTAGAAATTTTCGGGATCAATGATTGGACCATGCAAACTAAAAATACCTTTTCTTGGATAAAGAAAGAGATTACTCGATCCATT